CTCTTCCTGCAGATAATTTTTTTTTTCACGACCTGACAAGCCCACGCCTGTCTCGCAAGCAAATATTTTCTTCGGTATCAATCAAATAATACCATATGAAGATACAAGGAAGAGAGGCATTCTCCTTCCGCCTAAATACTTGGATGTAGCAGCATGGGTTGTCACTGCCCAACCCCAGCTGTGCATCGCGCGGAAATACTTATATCTCCTCCGGAATAGACGGGTGATCATTTTCCTAGCAAGTGATTCCGGGTGTGAAAAGACAAATACAAGCTAGATAGGAAAATGTCAGGATCAATTACCGAAGAAGATATAACTATTTCGTAAGTTGTAGAGACAGACTAGTTGGGGCAGCAGAAGCAGAACCGGCTTTTAATAGAAATCATTCGAAAAAAAAAAGTTCGCGTCACAATTTAATTTGAAGTGAGTCTAGAATAAAGTATTCCGTGTGATCCCGATAATGGGATCTATTAATATACCCGATAGGATTGATGCTAGTGCACGAATGATCATAGCTATTTCAATAGAACTTTTTGAAATTGATGGAGAAACTAATGAATTTTGTATATAAGTTGTGGATGCATCGCTCCTCCCATTCTTCCCAGTGAACATTAATTTAATTATTTTGAGATAGTAGTAGATAGAGATGACACTTGTGACGAGCGCTACCAGAACTGATGGGTACGAACCAGCTTTCCATCCATGCCGGAAGAGATAGAGTTTACCGAAAAAACCGGATGGTGGAGGGATACCCCCTAGGGATGGTGAACGTAAAACCGGAGAGAATGTTAGAACAGGATCCTTCATGTATAATCCCGCGTAATCCCTAATATTATCAGTTCCGGTTCGTAAACCAAATGGGGTGATACGAGCAAAAGTTCCCAGATTCATGAGTATATAAATAAACGTATAAGTTATCATACTTGCATAACCGTTCTCCGGGTCTGCAGCAAGTATTCCAATCATAATATATCCAATTTGGCTTATGGAGGGATAAGCTAGCATACGTTTCATGCTTATTTGAGTAACGGCAATTAGATTTCCTAATATCATGCTAGAAGTAGCCAATAATCCTACCACCATATGCCACTCATTAGAGAAATGTGGGAAAATTAGACCGAAGAGTCGCGTAAATAAAGCTGGAGCTGCTACTTTAGAGGTAACGGAGAAAAAAGCAACGACTGGTGTAGGAGAGTCAGAGTCGAAAAGGAGATTTTCTATCTTTCCGCTCATTCAGAACCGTGCATGAAATTCTTACTTCACACGGCTCTTGGTTCATAAGAGATTCACGACTGATATTGCTCCCAGAACCTTCCTCGTGTATGTTTCAAATCCATTATTCCTTGAATAATTCATAATTATTCAATATGAGGACTAATTGTTAACTTCTCGAAGAATCCCTCATCATTTGTTTAGATTACCCACCAGCAGTTTCGTCTCGAATTTTTTCTTGCTTGTTTGTTCTTCTTCATTTTTCACCGAAATCCTTTCAAGGACTAAAACTACTTGTTGAGTTGGTAGGCACACACGCCCGGCAGGGGAGACAAATTGTGACTTTTTTCGTTCCTAGT